TTAAAAATAAGCTAATTAAAGCTTTTGGGTTCATACCCCAACTATAAAGGATAATCCTTTTTTTTAAAAAATAAAGTGCCTGATTAAAGGATTATTCTGATAGGATAAATAAAGTATTTTTTATACCTTTATTATATTTTATAGAATTAAACTATATCTTATAGTATCAAAAACTATTGTGCCTCTTACACTAAAATATAAATATATCATTATTTATTGAAATTTAAATTTTCTATTAATTATTTATTTATTTTATATTTATTTTCATATTAACTCAAATAAAATATTTTTTTATTTCATATTAATATTTAGTTCTTTAATTTCAATTTCTTCTAACTCTTGATTTGGGTGTTGAATTGGTTTAGAAATTAATCTATTAAGATTTATCCCCCTCATTTCTAACTCATTCAATATAATATCATCAGAAGCTTCATTGAAATATTTTTTAACACAATCTATTGCATCTATTAATTTTTTATTTACTATTATTATAAAAATAATTTTTTTTAAAAATTTTGAATATAATAATATAATTTCAATTATAATTAATTCATCATTATTAATAAAAATAGGGGCTGTTCCTTTTCATTTTTGATTCCCTAATGTCGTAGAAGGTTTATCGTGAATAAATAATTTTATTTTAATAACTTGACAAAAAATTGCCCCAATAATTTTATTATCATATTATTTAAATTATAATTATATATATATTATTATTATTTTAAATGCTATTATCGGGGCAATTGGAGGGTTTAATCAAACTTCCTTACGTAAATTATTAGCGTTTTCTTCAATCAATAATTTAGGATGAATAATTATAAGAATTTTAATTAGAGAAAATTTATGAATATTTTATTTAATTTTATATTCTTTATTAATTAGTATAATATGTTTTATTTTTAATATATTTAATATATTTTACATAAATCAATTATATAATTCCAATATAAATTATTCTATTAAATTTTTTTTCTTAATTAATTTTCTTTCTTTAGGGGGTTTACCTCCTTTTATTGGATTTTTTCCTAAATGAATTATTATTAATTTTATATTAATAAATAATTTATTTATTATTTCTTTTATTTTAATTATAATAAGATTAATTATATTATTTTTTTATATTCGAATTATTTATTCTTCATTTATATTTAATTATATAAAATTAAAATGAATAAAAATTTTTATTAAAAATAAATTTATTTATATTATTAATTTTATTTCATTAATTTCTTTTTCAGGTTTAATTCTTAGAACTTTTTTTTTTTATTAAGGTTTTAAGTTAAATTAAACTAATAATCTTCAAAATTATTTATAAAGAAATATTCTTTAAGCCTTAATAAATTATATTATTCCTTAAAATTTGCAATTTTATATCATTATTGACTATAAGACTATTTTTAATAAAAGAGAACTCTTCTTCTCGTTAATAAATTTACAATTTATCGCTTATTCTCAGCCATTTTATTTCTGCGAAAATGACTTTTTTCTACAAATCATAAAGATATTGGAACTTTATATTTTATTTTTGGAATTTGATCAGGTTTAGTTGGGACATCTTTAAGATTACTAATTCGAGCTGAACTTGGAAATCCTGGGTCTTTAATTGGAGATGATCAAATTTATAATACTATTGTAACAGGACATGCATTTATTATAATTTTTTTTATAGTTATACCAATTATAATTGGAGGATTTGGAAATTGATTAGTACCTTTAATATTAGGGGCACCTGATATAGCATTCCCTCGAATAAATAATATAAGATTTTGATTACTCCCACCTTCATTAACTTTACTAATTTCTAGTAGAATTGTTGAAAATGGAGCTGGTACAGGTTGAACAGTTTATCCACCTTTATCCTCAAATATTGCTCATAGAGGAAGTTCTGTTGATTTAGCAATTTTTTCTTTACATTTAGCAGGAATTTCCTCTATTTTAGGTGCAATTAATTTTATCACCACTATTATTAATATAAAACTAAATGGATTATTTTTTGACCAAATACCACTTTTTGTTTGAGCTGTTGGTATTACTGCTCTTCTTTTACTTTTATCATTACCTGTTTTAGCAGGAGCTATTACTATACTTTTAACAGATCGAAATTTAAACACATCTTTTTTTGACCCAGCAGGAGGAGGAGATCCTATTTTATACCAACACTTATTTTGATTTTTTGGACATCCTGAAGTTTATATTTTAATTTTACCAGGATTTGGTATAATCTCCCACATTATTTCCCAAGAAAGAGGGAAAAAAGAAACATTTGGTTGTCTAGGAATAATTTATGCTATAATAGCTATTGGTTTATTAGGATTTGTTGTTTGAGCTCATCATATATTTACAGTAGGAATAGATATTGATACACGAGCCTATTTTACATCAGCAACTATGATTATTGCAGTACCTACAGGGATTAAAATTTTTAGTTGACTAGCAACATTACATGGCACTCAAATTAACTATAGAGCATCAATATTATGAAGTTTAGGATTTGTTTTTTTATTCACTGTAGGGGGACTTACAGGAGTAATTTTAGCTAATTCATCTATTGATGTAAGCCTTCATGATACTTATTATGTAGTTGCACATTTTCACTATGTATTATCTATAGGGGCTGTATTTGCAATTTTAGGGGGATTTATCCATTGATACCCTCTTTTCACAGGATTATCATTAAACCCTTTCCTATTAAAAATTCAATTTTTTTCTATGTTTATTGGAGTTAATCTTACTTTTTTTCCCCAACATTTCTTAGGTTTAGCCGGAATACCTCGACGATATTCTGATTATCCTGATGCATATATTTCTTGAAACATTATCTCTTCTTTAGGATCTTACATTTCATTTTTAGCTATTATATTAATTATTATTATTATTTGAGAATCAATAATTAACCAACGAATTGCTATTTTTTCTTTAAATTTATCTTCTTCTATTGAATGATTCCAAAATCTTCCCCCTGCAGAACATTCTTATAATGAACTTCCTATTTTAAGAAATTTCTAATATGGCAGATTATATGTAATGGATTTAAACCCCATTTATAAAGGTTTATCCTTTTTTTAGAAATTGCAACATGATCTAATTTTAACTTACAAAATAGTGCATCCCCATTAATAGAACAAATTATTTTTTTCCATGATCACACTCTAATTATTTTAATTATAATTACTATATTAGTAGGATATTTAATATTTAATTTATTTTTTAATAAATTTATTAACCGATTTTTATTAGAAGGTCAAATAATTGAATTAATTTGAACCATTCTACCAGCTATCACTTTAATTTTTATTGCTTTACCCTCCCTTCGTTTATTATATTTATTAGATGAATTAAATAATCCTTTAATTACCTTAAAATCAATTGGCCATCAATGATATTGAAGTTATGAATACTCTGATTTTCATAATATTGAATTTGATTCTTATATAATTCCCGTTAATGATATAAGTTCTAATAATTTTCGTTTATTAGATGTTGATAATCGAATTATTTTACCTATAAATAATCAAATTCGTATTATAGTTACAGCTACTGATGTTATTCATTCCTGAACAATTCCTTCATTAGGGGTAAAAGTAGATGCTAACCCAGGCCGATTAAACCAAACTAATTTTTTTATTAATCGGCCTGGGTTATTTTATGGACAATGTTCAGAAATTTGTGGGGCTAATCATAGTTTTATACCTATTGTAATTGAAAGAATTTCAATTAAAAACTTTATTAATTGAATTAATAATTATTCTTCATTAGATGACTGAAAGCAAGTATTGGTCTCTTAAATCACATTATAGTAAATTAGCAATTACTTCTAATGAAAGAATTAGTTAATTTATAACATAAATATGTCAAATTTAAATTATTACTTTAGTAATATTCTTTTATACCACAAATAATACCTATTAATTGAATAATTTCTTTCTTATTTTTTATCTCTATTTTTATTATATTTAATATTATAAATTATTATATATATAACTCAACAATACAAACTAATAATTATTCATCTAACAAACTTTTTACAAAAAATTTTAACTGAAAATGATAACTAATTTATTTTCTATTTTCGACCCCTCTACTAACTTATTTAATTTACCCTTAAATTGGTTAAGAACATTAATTGGATTGATATTTATCCCATATTCATTTTGATTTATTCCTAATCGTCATTATATTATATGAAATTTTATCTTAATAAAACTCCATAATGAATTTAAAACTTTATTAGGAAATAATATTAATTCTAATAGATCAACTTTTATCTTTATCTCAATATTTTCTTTTGTATTATTTAATAATTTTTTAGGCTTATTTCCATACATTTTTACAAGAACTAGTCATCTCACCTTATCCTTATCTCTTTCCCTACCTTTATGATTAAGATTTATATTTTATGGATGAATTAATAATACCCAACATATATTTATTCATATAATTCCCCAAGGAACTCCTACTATTTTAATACCATTTATAGTGTTAATTGAATCAATTAGTAATATTATTCGGCCAGGAACTTTAGCAGTACGATTAACTGCTAATATAATTGCTGGTCATTTATTAATAACTCTTTTAAGAGGCACAGGTTCTAGTTTCCCTTCATATTTAATTTTTATTTTAATAATTATTCAAATCTTATTATTAACTTTAGAATCTGCAGTAGCTATTATTCAATCTTATGTTATTGCTATTTTAAGAACTCTTTATTCTAGAGAAGTAAATTAATTAATGAAAATAAGTCATAACCATCCATTTCATTTAGTAGATTATAGTCCTTGACCTTTAACAGGGGCAATTGGAGTAATAACATTAGTAACAGGTATAATTAAATGATTCCATAACTTTAATATTAATTTATTAATTTTAGGTTATTTTATTATTATTTTAACTATATTTCAATGATGACGAGATATTTGTCGTGAAGGAACACTTCAAGGAAAACATACTATCCTAGTGACAAAAGGATTACGATGAGGGATAATTTTATTTATTGTATCAGAAATTTTCTTCTTCTTATCCTTTTTTTGAGCTTTTTTTCATAGAAGTCTTTCCCCAAATATCGAAATTGGAGCTATATGACCTCCAATAGGAATTATCCCCTTTAATCCTTTCCAAATTCCTTTACTTAATACTATTATTTTAATTACTTCAGGAGTTACAGTAACTTGAGCTCATCATGCATTAATAGAAAATAATTTTTCTCAAACTACCCAAGGATTATTTTTAACTGTTATACTTGGAATTTATTTTACTATTTTACAAGCATATGAATATATTGAAGCCCCTTTTACTATTGCCGATAGAATTTATGGTTCAACTTTTTTTATAGCAACAGGATTTCATGGTCTTCATGTTATTATTGGAACTATTTTCTTATTAATTTGTTTATTACGCCACTTAAAAAATCATTTCTCTTCTAACCATCATTTTGGGTTTGAAGCAGCTGCTTGATACTGACACTTTGTAGATGTAGTTTGATTATTTCTTTATATTTCTATTTACTGATGAGGAAATTAATTATTTATATAATATATATAGTATATTTGATTTCCAATCAAAAAGTTTAATCATTAATTAATATAAATAATTATTTTAATTTCATTTTTTATTATTATTATTATATTTATTTCTAATATTATAATATTTTTATCTATTATTTTATCAAAAAAATCATTTTTAGACCGTGAAAAATGTTCCCCATTTGAATGTGGATTTGACCCTAAATCCTCAGCTCGAATTCCTTTTTCTTTACATTTTTTTCTTATTACTGTTATTTTTTTAATTTTTGATGTAGAAATTGCCTTAATTTTCCCTATTATTCCCATTTTCAAAACAGTAAATTTCTTTTTTTGATTTAAAATTAGTTTCTTTTTTATTGGAATTTTATTATTAGGTCTTTACCATGAGTGAAATCAAAATATACTTAATTGAACAAATTAATTTTTAGGATTTTAGTTTATTTAAAACACTTGATTTGCATTCAAAAAATATTGATATTTCAATATATCTTAAATAAGAAGCAATTTTGCATTTAATTTCGACTTAAAAGATAGGGAACTTCTCCTCTTATTTAATTTTTTTAATTGAAACCAAAAAGAGGTATATCACTGTTAATGATAAAATTGAATCTTATATTCCAATTAATTATATAGTGAAATATAAAGTTTAAAATTAAGCTGCTAACTTAATTTTTAGTGGTTTAATTCCATTAATATTTCTTTTTCTTTTTATTTCTTTTTTCATTATTTATTTTTATTTATATAGTTTAATTAAAACATTACATTTTCATTGTAAAAATAAAAAAATTTTTTTTATAAATATTTATTTTATTTAAAGATTTAAACAATCTCCTTAATATCTTCAATATTATGCTCTCATTATATAAGCTATTTAAATATAAAAATAAAATAAATAATAAAATTATTATTCATATAACAAATCTAAATAAATAAATTTTAAAATTATTTATTTGATAAAAATTATAGATAATAGAATAATTTTTTAAAATATTAAATATTCCTTGCCCTCTGTACATTTCACTTCAACCTATATCAATATTTTTTAATAAATTTTGACCTATTTTTAAAAAAAAATATCTAATACCATAAGTTGATAAAATTGGTATAAATCATATTAAACATAAAAAATTTCTTAATTTATAGGATAATAAAAATTTATTTAAAGAGTAAATTTCTATTTTTCTAACTAAATAACCTAAAAATAATCCAACAATAATAACATAAATTACTATTATTTTTATATTAAAAGGTAAATAAATTATATAAGGATCATAAAAAATTATTCATATTAATAATGACCCTCTAACTAAACTTATGAATAATAAAATAAATATACTTTTTAACATAATATAATCTTCTTCATATAAATTAAAAACAGATAATAAATTATAATCATTTACTATTAAATATATTATTAAACGAATAGTATAAAATATAGTCAAACCAGTAGAAATATAATATAATAAATAAACAAATATATTAATATTACTTATTGAAATCATTTCTAATATTAAATCTTTAGAATAAAATCCAGCTAAAAAAGGAACTCCACATAATGCTAAATTAGAAATATTTATACATAAAGAAGTTATAGGAATAAAATTTCTAATACCCCCTATAAAACGAATATCTTGTATATCTCTTATTATATGAATAATAACTCCGGCACATATAAATAATAATGCTTTAAATATAGCATGAGTTAATAAATGAAAAAATGCCAAATCCGGTATTCCTATTCTTAAAATACTTATTATTAAACCTAATTGTCTTAATGTTGATAAAGCAATAATTTTCTTTAAATCAAATTCATAATTAGCAGAAATGCCAGCTATAAATATAGTTAAACCTGACAATAATAATAAAATTTTTAAAAAAAATATATTTTCTAATAATAAATTAAATCGAATTAATAAATATACACCTGCAGTAACTAAAGTTGAAGAATGAACTAATGCTGAAACAGGGGTAGGAGCCGCTATAGCAGCAGGTAATCAAGAACTAAAAGGAATTTGAGCTCTTTTTGTTATAGCAGCTATAATAATTATAACCCCAATAATAGTTATCTGAAAATCATTATTTATTATTTCTAAATAAAAAATATAATTTCATCTCCCATAATTTAATATTCAAGCAATAACTATTAAAATAAATACATCCCCAACTCGATTTGACAGAGCTGTTAATATCCCAGCATTATATGATTTAATATTTTGATAATAAATTACCAAACAATAAGAAACTAATCCTAATCCATCTCAACCTAATAAAATTCTAATAATATTAGGACTAATAATCAATAAAATTATAGAAAATACAAATAATAATACTAATATAATAAAACGATTTAAATTTATTTCTGAACTTATATATCTTTTTCTATAATAAATTACTACTGAAGAAATTAATATAACAAATATTATAAATAATAATGATATTCAATCTAATAAAATAGACATTATAATTCTAATAGAATTAAAAGAAATTACTTCCCACTCTATCATAATAACTATATTATTTATAATAAAAAATATCATTATAATAAATATTATTAATCTTATTACAAATAAAAAAAAAAATCTAATAAAACAAATTGAATATTTAAAAAAAATAACTTAAAATGAATTTTATTCATATTTTTGACATCACAAATCAATATTTTATATTAAATTATTTAAATAAATTTATAATCATACTATTACATAATCAATTTTAATAATTAATAAATTTAAAGGTAATCAATGTAAAATTAATAATAAATACTCACGAGATAATCCAGTATAAAATCTATAAATACCACTATAAAATTTCCCGTGTTGAACAAATGAATATAAATATAATCTATAACCAGCTCTAAAGAATGAAATTAATATTAATATAATTATAGTTATTCTAGACCAACCAATTAATCTGTTAATTAATCTAATTTCACCCATTAAATTTAAAGAAGGAGGGGCTGCTATATTAGATGACAATAATAAAAATCACCATAAACTTATAGAAGGTATAAAATTTATTATTCCTTTATTAATATATATTCTTCGTCTATGTATACGTTCATAATTAATATTAGCTAAACAAAATATTCCTGAAGAACATAAACCATGACCAATCATTAAAATATATGAACCTAAATAACCTCAATAATTTATTGTTATAATACCTCTAATAACAATACTTATATGCGCAACAGATGAATATGCAATTAAAGATTTAATATCTACCTGACAAAAACATTTTAAACTAATATAAAATCCCCCTAATAATCTAATAATAATTCAGATATAATTAAATTTAATTCCAATTTTACTTATTATAATAAAAACTCGTAATAACCCATAACCCCCTAATTTTAACATAATTCCGGCTAAAATTATTGAACCAGATACTGGAGCCTCTACATGGGCTTTAGGTAATCATAAATGAACAAAATATATAGGTATTTTCACTAAAAATGCTAAAATTATTGAAATGTACAATAAAAAATAATTTAAATTAATAAATTTTATAAAATATATTATTATATTATCCATCTTATTATAAACATAAAAAATCCCTATTAATAAGGGTAAAGAAGCAAATAATGTATAAAATAATAAATATAAACCAGCTTGAATACGCTCAGGTTGATAACCTCAACCAATAATTAATATTAATGTAGGAATTAATCTTCCCTCAAAAAATAAATAAAATATAAATAAATTTATAACAGAAAAAGTTAAATATAATATTAATAATAAAAAAATTAAATTAAATAAAAAAAATTCTACATAATAATTTATTTTATATAACTTTTCTCTTGCTATAATTATTAAAACACAAATTCAAATACTTAATAAAATTAATCCAAAAGAAATAATATCAATAGACATTATATAGCTAAAATTTCTATATCTAATAATACTTAAATTAATATTTATAAATAAAAATATTATTAAAAATAATATTATTTGAACCAATCAAAATATATTTTTTTTAAAACATAAAGGTATTATAAAAATAATTATAAATAAAAATTTCATAAAATAATATTAATTAACTAAATAACTTATAATAAATTAAATCTTTGAAAATAATCATTACCATGAGTTCGAATTATTCTAACTAAAATTGATAACCCTAAAGCCCCCTCACAAACTGAAAATACTAAAAATACTATTAATATATATATTCTATTTTCCGTATATATTAAACATAATAATAATAAAAAAAAAATTCTTAATACAATAAATTCTAATCTTAATAAAACAATTAATAAATGTTTCCGTTTAGAAACAAAAATTAAATTTCCCACTAAATATATAATAAATACAAATATTCAACCATCTATAACTATCATTAGTTTTTATAGTTTATTTAAAACATTGGTCTTGTAAACCAAAAATAAGAAATTTCTTTAAAAACTTCAAAGAAAAAGATATTTCTTTATCTATAATCTCCAAAATTATTATTTTTATAAACTATTCTTTGAAATTATTAAAATTTTTTTTTCAATAAATTTAATTATCATATCATTTATTATATTTTTCATTAACCATCCACTAGCTATAGGATTAATAATCTTAATCCAAACCATTTTAATATGTTTATTTTCTGGAATACTTATTAGAACTTATTGATTTTCATACATTTTATTTTTAACTTTTTTAGGAGGACTATTAGTGTTATTTATTTATGTATCAAGAATTGCATCAAATGAAATATTTAAAATATTTAATTTTAATAATATTTTAATAATTAATATTTTTATTATAATTAATGTTTTTTTTTTAAAAGATAAAAATATTAATAATTTATTTATTAATTTAGAGATAAATAATTTCATAAATTTATTCTTATTTATTAATAATGAAAACAATATTAATTTATCTAAATTATATAATAACCAAACTTTTAAATTAATAATTATAATAGTAATTTATTTATTTATTACTCTTATCGCTGTAGTAAAAATCACTAATATTTTTTACGGACCATTACGACCCTCAAAATAATTAAGCTACCTTAAAAAATTACTAATGATAAAAAAATTTATTCCTTTACGAAAAACACACCCTATTTTTAAAATTATTAATGGTTCTTTAATCGACTTACCTTCCCCATCTAATATTTCATCATGATGAAACTTTGGATCTTTATTAGCTTTATGTTTAATTATTCAAATTATTACAGGATTATTTCTAACTATATATTACACAGCTAATATTGAATTAGCATTTTATAGAGTTAACTATATTTGCCGAAATGTAAATTATGGTTGGTTAATTCGATCTTTACATGCAAATGGGGCTTCTTTTTTTTTTATTTGTATTTATATTCATATTGGTCGAGGAATTTATTATGAATCATTTAATCTTATATATACTTGAATAATTGGAGTTGTAATTTTACTTCTTTTAATAGCAACAGCATTTATAGGATATGTTTTACCGTGAGGTCAAATATCTTTTTGAGGAGCTACAGTGATTACTAACTTATTCTCAGCTTTCCCATATATTGGGACTACATTTGTTAATTGAATTTGAGGTGGATTTGCAGTAGATAATGCAACTTTAACTCGATTTTATACTTTTCATTTCATTTTACCTTTTATTATTTTAATAATAACTATGATCCATTTACTATTTCTACATATAACAGGATCAAATAACCCGTTGGGAATCAATAGTAATTTAGATAAAATTCCTTTTCACCCATACTTTACTTTTAAAGATTTAATTGGATTTGTTATTTTACTATTAATATTAATTATACTAACTTTAACAAACCCTTATTTATTAGGAGACCCTGATAATTTTATTCCTGCTAATCCATTAGTGACCCCTGTCCATATTCAACCTGAATGATATTTTCTTTTTGCATATGCTATTTTACGATCAATCCCTAATAAATTAGGAGGTGTAATTGCCTTATTTTTATCAGTACTTATTTTATTTATTCTTCCATTTACTTTTAATAAAAAAATTCAAGGAATTCAATTTTACCCTATAAATCAAATTATTTTTTGATCATTTATCACTATTGTAATCTTACTAACTTGAATCGGAGCCCGACCAGTTGAAGATCAATATATTATTACCGGACAAATCCTTACTATTTTATATTTTTCATATTTTATTATTAACCCAATTATTAGAAAAATATGAGATAATTTAATTTTTAATTAAATTAATGAGCTTGTTTAAGCATTTGTTTTGAAAACTTAAGAAAGAATAATTTATTCTATTAATTTATACTAAAAAAAATTTATTTTTATAATAAAAAAATTTTATATCCTATAAACAATATTAAAAAATTTAAAGAAATAGGTAAATAACTTTTTCAAGCTAAATATATTAATTTATCATACCGATATCGAGGTAAAGTACCCCGAACTCAAATAAATAAAAATGAAATTAAACTTAATTTTAAATAAAATATTAAATTTAAATCATATCCCCCTATAAATAAAATAACATATAACAATCTTATTATTAAAATTCTTGAATATTCAGCCAAAAAAATCAAAGCAAATCCACCTCTTCTATATTCAACATTAAATCCTGATACTAATTCTCTCTCACCTTCCGCAAAATCAAATGGAGTTCGATTTGTTTCAGCTAACATAGAAGAAAATAATCTCAAGCCTAAAGGATATATCAAAAATAAAAACCAAATTAATTCTTGATAATATATAAAATTAATTAAATTAAATCTTATAATTAAAATAATTCTTGATATTAAAATTAATGCTAATCTAACTTCATAAGAAATAGTTTGAGCTACAGCCCGTAACCCCCCTAATAATGAATAATTAGAATTAGAAGATCAACCAGCAATTATAACTGTATAAACACCTATTCTAGTACAACATAAAAAAAATATTAAACCTAAATTAAAACTAATTATATTAAAATAATATGGGATAATTATCCAAATTATTAAAGATAAAACAAATCTAATAACAGGAGAAAAATAATAAGATAAATAATTAGAATATCTTGGATAAGTTTGCTCCTTAGTAAATAATTTAATTGCATCAGAAAAAGGCTGTAAAATTCCTAAAAACCCAACTTTATTAGGTCCTTTACGAATTTGAATATACCCTAATAATTTTCGTTCTAATAAAGTTAAATAAGCAACCCCAATTAACACCCCTAAAATTAAAATTAAGTATCCCACTAAAATTATATAAAAATCATTTATTATAATTACTATCTATATAATAAAATTTATATATTTATGACTTCTAAAATCATTACATTTTTCTGCCAAAATAGTTTTATAACTAATACTATATTTTATTACTAATATTCAATATAAATAAATTTAATTTAAATATTTAATCCTTTCGTACTAAAATATTTATTTTATCTAAAGATAGAAACCAACCTGGCTCACACCGGTTTGAACTCAGATCATGTAAGATTTTAATGATCGAACAGATCAAAATTTTAAACTTTTGCGTTTAAATTTTATCTTAATCCAACATCGAGGTCGCAAACTTTTTTTTTTATATGAACTAAAAAAAAAAATTACGCTGTTATCCCTAAGGTAATTTTTTCTTATAATCAAAATTTTTGGATCAATTAATCATTTATTTATGTTAATAATTAAAAAAAAGCTATTTTTGTTTTTCTATCACCCCAATAAAATAATTTAATTAATTTTAATTTTTATAATTAATAAATAATTTTAATTAATTAAATTATAAAACTCTATAGGGTCTTCTCGTCTTTTAAATTTATTTTAACTTTTTAATTAAAAAATTAAATTCTACTTAATACTATTGAGACAGTTTATATTTCATCCAATCTTTCATACAAGTCTCCAATTAAAAGACTAATGATTATGCTACCTTTGTACAGTCAAAATACTGCAGCCCTTTAATATATATATCAGTGGGCAGATTAGACTTTAAATTATTAACCAAAAAGACATGTTTTTGATAAACAAGTGAATATAAAAATTTGCCGAATTCCTTAAAAATAATTTACTTAAAATAATAAAAAATTTTTTTAATTTATATACTAATTTTATCATTATTTCTTACTTTTTATTATTTTAAATAATATTTTTATAAAAAATTAAATTTAAATTAAATTTTCAAATTAATGAAATTATTTATAATAAAATAAAATTTATAAACAATATAAATTTTAAAAATTTCAATAAATTTTATATTTTAATTATAACTTTTTATTTCAAAGCTTATCCCTTAAAATATTAATTAATATTTTTATAAAATTAATTAATTAATGTTATAATGAAATATTATTAAAATTAAATTTCTTTCTAAAAAAACTAGATATATTTAAAAACGATTAACATCTCATTTCAAATTAATTATTTAAAATATTTTTGCAACAATAACTTTATTAATTAATTATCTCTTTTAAATTCGAGAATTTTTTACTTATAAATTTTTTTTAATAAACTCTGATACACAAGATACAATAAATAAAATTTACTTTTTAATAATTTATTTTTCAATTTTATTTCAAATTTCTTTTACAATACTATTTAACTATAAAATTATTAATTTTTTCTATTAAAAATACTTAAACCCCTCAATTATAATATTTTTAATATAAAAATTTTTTTATTATTTATTAATTTATTAATTTTATATTTTCAAATTAATTGATTAAAATCAATATCATTTCAATGTAAATGAAATACTTATTCAAGATCTAATTTGATCTTTCTAGAAACACTTTCCAGTACCTCTACTTTGTTACGACTTATTCCAATTTATTTATGGAAGCGACGGGCAATATGTACATATTTTAATTTTTAATCATTTTACTAAATTAAATAAAATTACATTTAAATCCACCTTCAATTATTTATTACAAAATAATATTCATTTAAATAAATTTATTGTAATCCATTATATTCTTAATTATAATCTGCATCTTGATCTGATTTAATTTACATTATAAAATTTTAAATATTATTATTATTTAAAAATATTTTTTTAACAACGATATACAAAATATTAAATTAAGTAAATTTATTCGTGGATTATCAATTAATAAACAGATTCCTCTAAATGAACTAAAATACCGCCAAATTATTTAAATTTCAATAAATAATTACCTACTAATTTAGTATTTTCATTTTAATTTTCAATAATAGGGTATCTAATCCTAGTTTTTTTTTAAATTTATTAATATCATAATAATTAAATAAAATTTTATTAAATTAAAATTTCACCTAATAATTTAACATTTATATTTATCTTATAAATTTATATTAATTAACCACTAATAAAATTTATCTTAAATTTTGTTTAACCGCAACTGCTGGCACAAAATTAGTTTTTAATTTTTATATTACTAAATCTTAATTTCTTAAATATTTAATATTAATCACTATAATAAATAAAAAATTTTTATTAAAATAAAATTTTATTAAACACTAAAATTTATATGTAAAATAAATAAATAATAAATTCTATAAACTATAAAAATTTATTTATATTCATAAAAAATAACATAGATTTTTTTTTTTTTTTTTTATAATAAAATATTTATTATAAATTAATAAATTTTAAATAGTTTCTTTTTCTTTCTTCTTCATAATATTAAATTTAAAAATTAATATCAATATTATCAATATATATTCATTTAAATAAAAATAAATTAATATAATAAAATTAATTTAAAAAAAAATTAATTTATTAATATAAATATTAATTTATTAAATTTTTAATATATATATATATATATATATTAAACCGTTTTTAATAATTTTTATTTAAAAAAAAAA